TCCGAGACCGGGACCTTTAATCATGACTTCTGCTCGTTGCATACCTTGATCTACTACTGCACGAATAGCATTTGCCGCTGCGGTTTGAGCAGCAAATGGCGTCCCTCTTCTTGTACCTCGGAAGCCACAAGTACCGGCAGAGGACCAAGAAACCACTCGCCCTCGTACATCTGTAACAGTCACAATGGTATTATTGAAACTTGCTTGGATATGAATAACCCCCTTTGGTATTTTACGTATACTCTTACGTGAACCAATACGTCCACGTGAACCCTTTTTCGGTATAGCTTTTGCCATATTTTATCATCTCATAAATTTGAGTCAGAGATATATGGATATATCCATTTCATGTCAAAAAAGATCCCCCTTCTTATTTGTATATTGGGTCTTTAACGAGTCTTATTATCCTTGTCTTTGTTTATGTCTTGGGTTGGAACAAATTACTATAATTCGTCCCCGACGACGGATTAGTCGACATTTTTCACAAATTTTACGAACAGAAGCTCTTATTTTCATATTTGCCACTCCTTACTTTAATTTTGAATCCATTTCTTGGAAGAAAATAAGTTTATTAGAATTTTCGATTTCAAATCGTATTTGAAATAGTGAAGTTGAAAAAACACCTAATCTTTAGAATCTTTGTTGCGGAGTCGATAAATTATACGACCTCTGGTTGAATCATAACGACTTACTTCAATTTTGACTCTATCTCCTGGCAATATTCGTATAAAACTGCGTCTGATCTTTCCTGAAACATAACCTAGAATCATATCTTCATTATCTAAACGAACCCGGAACATGCCGTTGGGAAGCGATTCAGTAATTAAACCTTCATGAATCCATTTTTGTTCTTTCATTCCAGGTAAAACCTCCTTGAAGTATCAACTAGTGGAGGAAGAACCCTATTAGACAACCCACCCCTTCTCTTTTCTTTTTCATAAAAAAGAAGTTTCCTATTCAATTCGGATATTAGAAAGATTACCATATATAACACAAAATTTCTCCGCCTATTCTTTCTAGTCGAGCCTCTCGGTCTGTCATTATACCCCGAGAGGTAGAAAGAATTACAACCCCCATCCCGCCTAAAATTCTAGGAATTCTTTGATAGTTAGAATAGATTCGTAGACCCGGCCGACTGATCCGTTTTAAATTTAAAAGATTTCGATAAGTCCTTTTCCTATTCCTTCTATGTCGTAGGGTTAAAACCAAAAAATATTTGTTGTTTTCTCGATGTTTTCTCACGTTTTCGATAAAACCCTCTCGTAAAAGTATTTTAACAATACTTTGGCTGATATTAGTAGATGCTACTCGAACCGCGCTTTTTCTATACATATCGGCATTTCGTATAGATGTTATTATGTCAGCAATAGTATCACTACCCATGATTAATTAAAATTATTGGTGCCTCCAAATTTGGATATAATCAACATGTTTTTTTACGTATTTTTTTATGAATATAAATATGAATTTTGAAAGGTATTTACGTGAGACAAAATCTACTAAATGAATCTGAATCTATTTTTTTTTTAATACCCTACTATAACCATATAGTGGTCTCATTTTATAATACCTCGGGAGCTAACGAAACTATTTTAGTAAAATTGAACTGTCTCAATTCTCGGGCAATCGCACCAAAAACTCGAGTTCCTTTTGGATTTCCTTCTTGATCAATCACAACTGCAGCATTGTCATCATATCGTATTATCATACCGTTGTCACGTTTAAGTTCTTTACAAGTACGGACAATTACAGCTCTGACCACTTCTGATCTTTCTAGAGGCATGTTTGGAACTGCGTCTTTGATCACAGCAACAATAACGTCACCAATATGAGCATATCGACGATTGCTAGCTCCTATTATTCGAATACACATCAATTCTCGAGCCCCGCTGTTATCTGCTACATTCAAATGGGTCTGAGGTTGAATCATATCATTTTTTTATCTTTTTTTACAATACAAAGGTCGAAGAAAAAAAGAAATATTATTTGTTTAAAAAAAATATATATATAATTTGTTAAAAAAAACATGCGTCCGCTATTTTTAAGGCCTATTTCTTTTTTATCCCGAAATGATGAATTGAGCTCGTATAGGCATTTTAGACGCTGCTATTGAAATAGCCCTTCTGGCTATATTTTCTGTTACTCCACCCATTTCATAAAGGATTCGGCCTGGTTTAACAACAGCTACCCAATATTCGGGAGAGCCTTTACCTGAACCCATACGCGTTTCTGCGGGCCTTACTGTAACTGGTTTATCTGGAAATATACGGACCCATATTTTTCCACCGCGACGCGCATTTCGTGTCATTGCTCGTCGACCTGCTTCTATTTGTCTAGATGTGATCCAAGCGGGTTCAAGTGCCTGAAGAGCGTATTTACCAAAACAAATAGTATTACCTCGATAAGATATTCCCTTCATTCTTCCTCTATGTTGTTTACGGAATCTGGTTCTTTTGGGGTTATAGTTGATGGTTTGTTTTGAATTCCATCTCTACTACAGAACCGGACGTGAGAGTTTCTTCTCATCCGGCTCCTCGCGAATAAAATCAATTCAAATTAAAGATTTTGAATTCAATTAAGATATACATATATTTAATATTTCATAAGTAATATACTGAATCATGGATTTCATTTAATCTAGATCAAATCTATTATTAATTTGTATATCTTGTTTGTATAGATAACTAAATCTAATTCTATTCAATAACTATTTTTCTTTTATTTATATATTTTAGAATGTTAAAACAAATCTTTCTTTTGTTTTACTCTTTATCGTATTGGATTGACCCAATTTTAGCAATCCAAGAAAATAAAGTTTTCGCGGGCGAATATTTACTCTTTAAATTTCTATTTCAGTTCTATCATTAGTTCATAACTTTTCCGAATAGATGAATTGGTCTCTGGCCGGTTCCGCCATCCCGATCAATGAATCATTCGAATTCATTTTCACGAAAATCTTTTGAATTCACAGGTTCCATCGTTCCCATCGCTTCTTACTTAATGGTTAGGTCTGAATTATACAACGGAGCTATTAGTTCTTGAGTCAATATTCTTAGTCTTTATTGGCTCGAAGCTCTTTCTTTTTTGTTCGATGAGCAGATCCATTTAATGATGAATCCGTATTGATATTGATGCTTTATTACGCAGATTTTTTCTGAGATGACTCATAGACCTTACATATTGGAATTCTATATCATCAATATTCTTTTTCTTTCTTTCTCTCATCCTTCCATTTATCCATACCCTTTCTTTTTTATTTCGATTGACGACTTAGAAGCAGATTTTTTTGAATAAAAAAGATTTCAGTTGCTACAACAATATGAACAATATATCATATCTTGACTGGTTCTTTGGATCCAGATAATACGAATTGATGAGTTGGTTATTACTTCTATAGTTATTTGTTTATACTATGGGGCTGGTTTTTTATACTAACCCTCAAAAAACCAACGAGTCACACACTAAGCATAGCAATTTTATCAAAAGATTCATTTAATTTTTATTAAACCCTATAGAATTATATTGTATTGTTTATTTTTTTTTATTGAACAGAAAATAAAAAGAAGAAACTAATTTATCATTTTTTGTTCCATCGCTGGATAGAATGCAAAGGGAAATAAAGGTTTATTATTCCCCTTCTATAAATATCCAAATTTTGATGCCTAATACCCCATAGATTGTTCGAACTGTATAGGAACAATAATCAATTTTAGCTCGAATGGTTTGTAGTGGAACCCTACCCTCTCTGATCCATTCAACGCGTGCAATTTCTTTTCCGTCGATACGTCCTGCAATTTGCACTTGAATTCCTTTTGTATCTGCTTGTTCAGTTAATTCTATAGCCTTTTTCATTGCTTTGCGAAAAGAAACTCTATTTTTTAATTGTCCGGCTATAAATTCTGCAAGAATGTTAGGGTTTCCATAAGGCTTTTCAATTCGTGTGATAGCAATGTTAAGTTTTCGATTTACAGAATTAAATTCTTTTTGTAAATTCATCTGTAATTCTTCGATTCCTCGGGGTCGACTTTCAATTAATATTTTTGGAAATCCCATATAGATTATTATTTGGATCAGGTCGATTCTTTTTTGAATCTCTATACGTGCAATTCCCTCGACGCCAGAAGATGTTTTCATATTTTTTTGTACATAATTCTTTATATAATTTCTTATTTTTTGATCTTCTTGCAGACCCTCAGAATAATTTTTTGGTTGTGCGAACCAAAGGGAATGATGACCTTGGGTTGTACCAAGTCTGAAACCAATTGGATTTATTTTTTGTCCCATGTTCCCCCCTTACTATACATATCATAATACGACATAGTTGTATCCTTTTTTTTCTTTTGTGACCATGTAATAGAGTCGGTATCTATATATTCATTTAAGGATATATCTTTCATTACAATAGTGATATGGCAGGTAGGTTTTTGTATCGCAAAACTACGCCCTCGAGCTCGATGTTTTAATCTCTTCATGATAGTACCTTTATTTACTTCGGCTTTACTAATAACTAAATTTGCTTCATTCGAACCCATATTGGAACTAGCATTTGATGCTGCAGAATAAACTAATTTAAAAATGGGATAACATGCTCGATAAGGCATGAGTTCTAGTAGCATAAGTGTTTCTTCGTAGGAACGCCCACGAATTTGATCAATTACTCTTCGCGCTTTGTGAGCAGACATAGATATATGTTGACCTAAAGCGTATACTTCTGTTGTTCTCTTATTTAACATAAAGTTCGCCTCCTACTAATCAATGATAAATATCTATATATATTAATATTATATTATTATACATAAACAAACGTTTTTTAACGACGAGATCTATTATCGCTTTTTGCATGTCCTCGGAAATTTAAAGTAGGCGCAAATTCTCCCAATTTGTGTCCTACCATACGATCTGTTATATAAATAGGTAAATGTTCCTTTCCATTATGGATAGCAATAGTATGGCCGACCATTATGGGTATAATGGTAGATACCCGGGACCAAGTTATTATT